CAGAACACGAACAAGTAAGAATTGATTCAGAGGATCGAATCCAAATTTTAAAATTATTATTTAATGCAATTAGAACTGTTCCCAACGATAAAATGATTAAAAAAAAATCTATTGGAATAAAAGAAATTAATAAAAAAGTTCCTCGATGGTCATACAAATTAATCAACGATTTTGAACAACAGGAGGGGGAAACCGAAGAAACTGTGGTAGAGGATCATCAGATTCGTTCAAGAAAATCCAAACGTGTAGTGATTTTTACTGATAACCAACAAAATACTGATGCTTATACTAATACCAAAGAAACTAATAATACTGATCAAACAGGCGAAGTTGCTTTGATACGTTATTCCCAACAATCGGATTTTCGTCGAGACATAATCAAAGGCTCCATGCGCGCTCAAAGACGTAAAACAGTTACTTGGAAACTCTTTGAAGCAAATGCGAATTCCCCTCTTTTTTTGGACCGAATAGACAAATCTTTTTTTTTTTTTTTTGATATTTCTGAACGGATGAAAAAAATTTTTAAAAATTGGATGTGGAAAAACACAGAATTCACAATTTCGAATTATACAGAGAAAAAGACAAAAGAAAGCGCGAAAAAAAAAGAGGAGGACAAAAAAGAAGAAGACAAAAGAAAGGAGAAAGTGCGTATACAAATAGCGGAAGCCTGGGATAGTTTTTTACTTGCTCAAGTAATGAGAGGCTTTTTATTAGTAACCCAATCAATTCTTAGAAAATATATTATATTACCTTCATTGATAATAGCTAAAAATATCGTCCGTATACTATTATTTCAATTTCCGGAATGGTATGAGGACTTAAAGGATTGGAATAGAGAAATGCATGTTAAATGTACCTATAACGGCGTTCAATTATCAGAAAAAGAATTTCCAAAAAACTGGTTAACAGACGGCATTCAGATCAAGATCCTATTTCCTTTTCGTCTTAAACCTTGGCACAGATCTAAGTTACGAGCCCCTTATAATGATCCAATGAAAAAGCAAGGTCAAAAAAATGATTTTTGTTTTTTAACAATTTTTGGAATGGAAGCTGAACTACCTTTTGGTTCTCCCAGAAAAAAACTTTCATTTTTTGAACCGATTTTAAAAGAACTCAAAAAAAAAATTAAAAAATTGCAAAAGAAATGTTTTATAATTCTAGGAATTTTTAAAGAACAAACAAAATTGTTTCTAAATGTCTCAAAAAAACCAAAAAAATGGATCATTAAAAACATTCTGTTTATAAAAGAAATAATAAAAGAACTCTCAAAAATAAACCCAATTGTATTATTTGGATTAAGAGAAATAGAAGTATATGAATTGAGTGAAATTAAAAAAGATTCAATAATCAGTAATCGGATGATTCAGGAATCGTCCATTCAAATTAGATCTCAGGATTGGACAAATTATTCATTAACAGAAAAAAAAATGCAAGATCTGACTGATAGAATAAACACAATCATAAATCAAATAGAAAAAATTACAAAAGACAAGAAAAAGGGATTTATAAAAGACAAGAAAAAGGGATTTATAACTTCAGATAGAAATTTGAGTTCTAACAAAATAAGTTATGATGATAAAAGATTGGAATCACAAAAAAATATTTGGCAGATATTAAAAAGAGGAACTGCTCGATTAATCCGTAAATCCCATTATTTTATAATATTTTTCATTGAAAAGATATACATAGATATCTTTCTATCTATGATTAATATTCCTAGTATCAATACACAACTTTTTCTTGAATCAACAAAAAAAATTATTAATAAAAACATTAACAGTAATGAAGCAAATCAAGAAAGAATTAATAAAACAAATCAAAGTTTAATTAAATTTATTTCGATTATAAAAGAGTCACTTTCTAATACTAATATTAGTCTTAGTCAAAAAAATTCAAAGACTTTTTTTGACTTATCTTACTTTTCACAAGCATATGTATTTTACAAATTATCACAAACCCAACTTATTAAGTTAGAGAAATTGAAATCCGTATTTCAATATAATGGAACCCCCCTTTTTCTTAAGAATGAAATAAAGGATTTTTTTGTTATAAGACAAGAACTATTTCATTCCGAATTAAGACCTAAGAATCTTCGCAATTCTGGAATGAATCAATGGACAAATTGGTTAAGGAGTCATTATCAATATCAATGTGATGTATCTCAAATTAAATGGTCTAGAGTAGTACCACAAAAATGGCGAAATATATTGAACTGTATAGCTCAAAATAAAGATTTATATAAAGATTTGTGTGATTTATATGAAAAAGATGAATTAATTAACTACGAAAAAAAAACAAAAATGGAAACAGATTTATTATTGAATCAAAAGGATAATTTTAAAAAACAATATAGATATGATCTTTTAGCATATAAATCTATAAATTCTGAAACTAAGAAGTACTCTTCAATTTATGGATCACCATTACAAGTAAAAACTAACCAAGATATTTTTTATAATTACAACACGCATAAACAAAAATCATTTAATATGGTAGAAGATGATATTCGAGATATGGATAAAAATACGGATAGAAAATTTTTTGATTGGAGAGTTCTCGATTTTTGTCTTAAAACGAAGGTCGATATTGAGGCCTGGATCAATATTGATACTGACACTAACAGTAATAAATATACTAAGACTAGGGTTAATAAGTATCAAATAATTGATAAAATCAATAATAAGGGTCTTTTTTATCTCACACTTCAGCAAGATCAAAAAATCAACCTATCCAATCAAAAACCCCTTTTGGATTGGATGGGAATGAATGAAGAAATACTAAGCCGTCCCATATCAAATCTGGAACTTTGGTTCTTGCCAGAATTTGTGAGACTTTATAATACGTATAAAATGAAACCGTGGGTTATACCAATTAAATTACTACTTTTTAATTCTAATATAAAAAAAAATGCTAGTGAAAACAAAAGCATCACTGGAAATAAAAAAAGAGATCCTTTTATATCAATATCGTCGAATGAAAAAAAATCTCTTGAATTAGAAAACCGAAATCAAGGAGAAAAAGAATCCACGGGCCAAGCAGATCTTAAATCAGCTCTTTCAAACCAAGAAAAAGATGTTGAAGAAGATTATACGGGATCGGACATGAAAAAACATAGAAATAAAAAGCAATACAAGATCAATACAAAAGCGGAGTTTGATTTCTTCCTAAAAAGGTATTTGTATTTTCAATTGAGATGGGATGATTCTTTAAATAAAAAAATAATCAATAACATCAACGTATATTGCCTCCTGCTTAGACTGATAAATCCAAGAGAAATTACTATATCCTCTATTCAAAGGGGCGAAATGAGTCTGGATATTTTGACGATTCAGAAAGATGTAACTCTTACAGAATTTATTAAAAGGGGATTTTTGATTATTGAACCAATTCGTCTAGCTATAAAAAATGATGGAAAATTTATTATGTATCAAACCCTCGGTATTTCATTAGTTCATAAAAGTAAACATCAAATAAATCAAAGATACCGAGAAAAAAAACATGTTGATAAGAATTCTGATGAAGTCATTACAAAACATCAAAAGATGACTGGAAATAGATATAAAAAAAATTATGATTTGTTTGTTCCTGAAAATATTTTATCGCCTAGACGTCGTAGAGAATTGCGAATTCTAATTTGTTTAAATTCTAAGAATAGACATAGAAAGGCATCTTTTTGTAATGGGAATGAGGTAAACAGTCAAGTTGTGGATAAAAGCAAAAAATATAAAAAAAAACTTATAAAATTAAAGCTATTTCTTTGGCCCAATTATCGATTAGAAGATTTAGCTTGTATGAATCGTTATTGGTTTAATACCAATAATGGCAGTTGTTTCAGTATGGTAAGGATACATATGTATCCCCGATTGAAAATTCATTAATAGTACATTTTTCCTATATTTCCCATACCATATCTGGTCTATGACGACAAAGAGATGCACGCATACATTGTCTTACATTCCATTCTGATACATGATACTAATTCAATGACATATCAATTAGATCTAGAATGAACAAAATTTTCTTATTTTAGGTCTAAACTTTTATCTTTTGTGAGTGAAGAAACCAACCATACTTTTGTATCCCCTTTCAAATCCAATTTTAAAATGAAAATAGGATTGAGTAAGTTTTATTAAATTAAAAAAATTAGAAATTAATAACGAAATACAAATTTTTGTATATACCAAATAAAAATTAGGGGCATTATTATTACTGATCAATAAAGATATCTATCAATAAAAAATATCTTAAAATAAAAAGAGGGGGGGGGAGAGAAAATTTCAGTTTATGGTAAAAAATTCATTCATCTCAGTTATTTCACAAGAAGAAAAAGACGAAAACAGAGGATCTGTTGAATTTCAAATAGTTAGTTTCACCAATAGGATACGAAGACTTACTTCACATTTACAATTACACAAAAAAGACTATTTATCTCAGAGAGGTTTACGTAAAATTCTGGGAAAACGCCAACGATTACTGTCTTATTTGTCAAAGAAAAATAGAATATGTTATAAAGAATTAATTAATCGGTTGGATATTCGGGAGTCAAAAACTCGTTAATTTTATTTTTATAAAGGCATTTTGAATTATTTGATTTATTAGATCTTGAATTTTAATGAACTTTTTTCGTTTTCAGCAATTCATGAAAGAATGAATCGAGGAAAAACCTATGAATATACCGGCTACAAGAAAAGACCTCATGATAGTCAATATGGGCCCCCACCACCCATCAATGCATGGTGTTCTTCGACTCATCATTACTCTAGATGGTGAAGATGTTATTGACTGTGAACCAATATTGGGTTATTTACACCGAGGAATGGAAAAAATTGCGGAAAATCGAACAATTATACAATATTTGCCTTATGTAACACGGTGGGATTATTTAGCTACTATGTTCACAGAAGCAATAACTGTAAACGGACCGGAACAGTTGGGAAATATTCAAGTACCTAAAAGAGCCAGCTATATCAGAATAATTATGTTGGAGTTGAGTCGTATAGCTTCTCATCTGTTATGGCTCGGTCCTTTTATGGCGGATATTGGTGCACAAACCCCCTTTTTCTATATTTTCAGAGAAAGAGAATTAGTATATGATCTATTCGAAGCTGCCACCGGTATGAGAATGATGCATAATTATTTTCGTATCGGAGGAGTAGCGGCCGATCTACCTCATGGCTGGATAGATAAATGTTTGGATTTCTGCGATTATTTTTTAACAAGAGTTGCTGAATATCAAAAACTTATTACACGAAATCCTATTTTTTTAGAACGAGTCGAGGGAGTAGGCATTATTGGTAGAGAGGAAGTAATAAATTGGGGTTTATCGGGACCAATGCTGCGAGCTTCCGGAATACAATGGGATCTTCGTAAAGTTGATCATTATGAATGTTACGACGAATTTGATTGGGAAGTACAGTGGCAAAAAGAAGGAGATTCATTGGCTCGTTATCTAGTCCGAATTGGTGAAATGATAGAATCCGTAAAAATTATTCAACAGGCCCTGGAAGGAATTCCAGGGGGACCCTATGAGAATTTAGAAATACGATACTTTGATAGAGAAAGGAATCCGGAATGGAATGATTTTGAATATCGATTTATTAGTAAAAAGCCGTCTCCTACATTTGAATTGCCGAAACAAGAACTTTATGTGAGAGTAGAAGCCCCAAAGGGAGAATTGGGAATTTTTCTCATAGGGGATCAGAGTGGTTTTCCTTGGAGATGGAAAATCCGCCCGCCGGGTTTTATCAATTTGCAAATTCTTCCGCGGTTAGTTAAAAGAATGAAATTGGCTGATATTATGACGATACTAGGTAGTATAGATATCATTATGGGAGAAGTTGATCGTTGAAATGATAATTGATACACCGGAAGTACAAGATATCGATTCTTTTTCTAGATTAGAATTTTTAAAAGAGGTTTATGGAATTCTATGGGTTCTTGTTCCTATTTTGACTCTTGTAGTGGGAATCACAATAGGCGTACTGGTAATTGTATGGTTAGAAAGAGAAATATCGGCAGGGATACAACAACGTATTGGACCTGAATACGCCGGCCCTTTGGGAGTTCTTCAAGCTCTAGCAGATGGGACAAAACTACTTTTCAAAGAAAATCTTTTTCCATCTAGGGGGGATACTCGTTTATTCAGTATCGGGCCATCCATAGCAGTCATATCAATTTTAGTAAGCTATTCAGTAGTTCCTTTTGGATATCACCTTGTTTTAGCGGATCTCAATATCGGTGTTTTTTTATGGATTGCCATTTCCAGTATTGCTCCGATTGGACTTCTTATGTCGGGATACGGGTCAAATAATAAATATTCCTTTTTAGGCGGTCTACGAGCTGCTGCTCAATCGATTAGTTATGAAATACCATTAACTTTATGTGTGTTATCAATATCTCTACGTGCGATTCGTTGATATATAGACATAAACTTTTCTCTATTCCTTCCTTTCAAGGAAAGGGTTGGAATGGGTTGAGTAGATATCTTAATTTTTTTTTTATTCATTATTCGGGTTGATGAACTAAATCAAATAGTTAGATGAGTGAAAGAAAACAGCTTATATATAAATTCGCAGTAAAAAGATTGATTCTCATTTTCTATGTATAAGAGTTAGAGAGTTAAGCGGAAATAAACATAAACAGAAGAGACCGTTTCCCCCAAGATTGGTTGATTAGTCATCCTGACTTGAAGCGGGTTCAAAAGATCAACCGTATTGAGTTTTCACTATAATTTTTATGTATTAGCATAACGGGGGATTGAGCAAAAACGAGTGGATGGTTAGAAACACGAACATATGTAAAGGATTAGTAATGGAGATTATGTAAATTCTCCAAAAGGACATTTTTACATAATATACAAACAAAGAATACTAATTGGGGCTTTAAGTTGGTAGAAATGATCAGGCAGTACTCCCCATGACACGATTCCAATCCAGAGTATACTCCTATCCACCGATTTAATAAATAACTATTCGAAACGAAATAATCCTTTACTTTATTTTGAAAGCCCTCTTTTTCTCAGAAATAGAAAGAAGAATAGGAACGNAAAAAAAAAAAAAAAAAGATATACTTTTTTTATTCTTTGTTACTTTTATTCTTTCCCATATACATATTAATAGATATATAATTTGTGTCATAATTCATTAATTAATATAATATAGAATTTTTTTTTTTCGTACGTGAAACCAACGGGTTATTGATATTTTTACAAGAAGTATTTTATTGAACAGTTAAGTTATTACTGAACAAAGAAGAATTGAAATTATTATTGAAATTATTAAATTAAAGAAAGGATGAGATCAATTCAGAAGTACTTTTTTTATTTAATTTTGAATTAAAATAATTATAACAGACAGAATTCAATTGGTCTAATTTGGGACCGGCCGATAGTTATCCATCCTACAAACATATCAAGATTCAAAAAAGAATACTGACGCGGTCCCTATATTTATTTCTGGCCTTCAAGGAGCCGTATGAGGTGAAAATCTCATGTACGGTTCTGTAATAGCGATGGTAACAGTGATGGTATCACCGACTATAATTATCTAACAGTTCAAGTACAATTGATATTGTTGAGGCGCAATCAAAATATGGTTTTTGGGGATGGAATTTGTGGCGTCAGCCTATAGGGTTTATCATTTTTATTATTTCTTCCCTAGCAGAATGTGAGAGATTACCTTTTGATTTACCAGAAGCAGAAGAAGAGTTAGTAGCAGGTTATCAAACCGAATACTCGGGTATAAAATTTGGGTTATTTTATGTTGCTTCCTATCTAAACCTATTGGTTTCTTCATTATTTGTAACAGTTCTTTACTTGGGAGGTTGGAATATATCTATTCCGGACATATATGTTTCTGAGCTTTTTGAAATAAATAAAACATGTGGAGTTTTTGGAGCGATAATTGGTATCTTTATTACATTAGCTAAAACTTATTTGTTCTTGTTCATTCCTATCACAACAAGATGGACTTTACCGAGGCTAAGAATGGACCAACTATTGAATCTTGGATGGAAATTTCTTTTACCTATTTCTCTCGGTAATCTATTATTAACAACTTCTTTCCAACTCTTTTCACTGTAAAGTAACATTCTATATTCACAACGTGTCTCAAACAAGAGAAATAAACAAACATAAAACTATTCATATATATATTAACGATATGTTCTCTATGGTAACTGGGTTCATGAATTATGGTCAACAAACAGTACGAGCTGCAAGGTACATTGGTCAAAGTTTCATGATTACTTTATCCCACGCAAATCGTTTACCCGTAACTATTCAATATCCTTATGAAAAATCAATCACCGCGGAGCGTTTCCGCGGTCGAATCCATTTTGAATTTGATAAATGTATTGCTTGTGAAGTATGCGTTCGTGTATGTCCTATAGATCTACCCGTTGTTGATTGGAAATTGGAAACTGATATTCGCAAGAAACGGCTGCTTAATTACAGTATTGATTTCGGAGTCTGTATATTTTGTGGTAATTGCGTTGAGTATTGTCCAACGAATTGTTTATCAATGACTGAAGAATATGAACTTTCTACTTATGATCGTCACGAATTGAATTATAATCAAATTGCTTTGGGTCGTTTACCAATGTCAGTAATTGATGATTATACAATTCGAACAATTTTGAATTCGCCTCAAATAAATAAGTAAATCTCTTATTAACGAATAATTTAGAATTACTTTACTAATAACTAATATAGAAGGAATTTAGGTTTCTTTCGTGTTGTTTGGTCAATAACTACAAATACCAACTATTGATTGGTTGGTAAGAAACGCGTCTTAATTTGGATTGAAAATCCATTAATTAATATATCCATAATTGTTTTAAAATATATCGTTTAGAATTAGAACGACTCTTTCAGATAAAGAATGAAATTAGTCCAATAATAGTACTCACATTTATTCATATCCCTTAGTATTTATTTACTTAGGATTAAATTAGGAATTGCTCAAAAATCATAAAAAAAAAAAAAAAATTTCTGGTTGGGTCTCAATAAGGTCATGAAAAACATTTCTATTTATTTATCTCTTATTTTACATATAATGGATTTGCCCGGACCAATACATGATTTTCTTTTAGTCTTTCTGGGATCGGTTCTTATACTAGGAGGTATGGGGGTGGTATTATTTACCAACCCCATTTATTCTGCCTTTTCATTGGGAATGGTTCTTGTTTGTATATCCTTATTCTATATTCTATTAAACTCTTATTTTGTAGCTGCTGCACAACTCCTTATTTACGTGGGAGCTATAAATGTTTTAATCGTATTTGCTGTGATGTTCATGAATGGTTCAGAATATTACAAAGATTTGAATCTTTGGACCATTGGGGATGTGGTTACTTTGCCAGTTTGTACAAGTATTTTTGTTTTACTCATGATTATTATTACGGATACGTCATGGTACGGAATTATTTGGACTACAAGATCAAACCAGATTATAGAGCAAGATTTGATAAGTAATAGTCAACAAATTGGAATTCATTTATCAACAGATTTTTTTCTTCCATTTGAATTCGTTTCGATAATTCTTTTAGCCGCTTTGATAGGTGCAATTGCCGTAGCGCGACAGTAAAAAATTTATAGAATTAGCAATGCACATTAAACTCTGTTCGGTTTTATTACATTACATTTATTTCCCTTTAATTAAAGATTGTTTATGTCTAAAATAGAAATTATTCAATCTATTCTATTAATAATAGAAAATCTGCCTTTGTTCCGTACTTTTTTTTATTCTAGTCAATTGAATCTGTTGAATTGTTGTTCAGTTCATATTGAAATGAATCGAAATTGATAAGGAGTTGGTCAATGATGCTCGAACATGTACTTGTTTTGAGTGCCTACTTATTTTCTATCGGTATCTATGGATTGATCACGAGCCGGAATATGGTTAGAGCCCTTATGTGTCTTGAACTTATACTGAATGCGGTTAATATGAATTTCGTAACATTTTCTGATTTTTTTGACAGTCGCCAATTAAAAGGAAATATTTTCTCAATTTTTGTTATAGCTATTGCAGCCGCTGAAGCAGCTATTGGCCCGGCTATTGTTTCATCAATTTATCGTAACAGAAAATCAACTCGTATCAATCAATCGAATTTGTTGAATAAGTAGTATTAATCATATAAATTCTAATATTCATAAATTAGAATTACCATGACCATACATTAACGTAATAATACATGTTTTCAAAAATGTAAGAAATTAAAGTATCTTGGCTCTATCGCATGAGTCAATCCAGAAGTAGATTGATTAGAAAAATTATGATAAATTATTGATTCATCTGGTGTCTAAATATATGATTCATTTACAAGTTTACTAGATCGAAACTTTCTGACATTCAAAAATTTATAGATCCAAATGTCACATTCAGTAAAGATTTATGATACGTGTATAGGGTGTACTCAATGCGTGCGCGCCTGCCCAACGGATGTATTAGAAATGATACCTTGGGACGGGTGTAAAGCTAAGCAAATTGCTTCTGCTCCAAGAACAGAGGACTGTGTTGGTTGTAAGAGATGTGAATCCGCCTGTCCGACAGATTTCTTGAGTGTTCGAGTTTATTTATGGCATGAAACAACTCGAAGTATGGGTCTGGCTTATTAATACGTTCCAGAAAACCCTACTTGAATACATTTGATTTTTTTACCTTTACCGACAAAAACCCGCGCTCAAAAACTATTTATTTTGAGCACGGGTTTTTCTGGTCCAAGTTTATCTTGTTTTTACCATGAATAATTTTCCTTGGTTAACGCTAGTTGTAGTTTTGCCAATATTCGCGGGTTCCTTAATTTTCTTTCTCCCTCATAGAGGAAATAAGAAAATGCGGTGGTATACTATAGGTATATGCATAATAGAACTCCTTCTAACAACCTATGCATTCGGTTATCGTTTCCAATTGGATGATCCATTAATGCAACTGACAGAGGATTATAAATGGATCGATTTTTTTGATTTTTACTGGAGATTGGGAATAGATGGAATTTCTATAGGACCCATTTTACTGACAGGATTTATCACAACTTTAGCTACTTTAGCGGCTCGGCCGATTACTCGAGATTCCCGACTATTCCATTTTCTGATGTTAGCAATGTATAGCGGTCAAATAGGACCATTTTCTTCTCGAGACCTTTTACTTTTTTTCATCATGTGGGAGTTAGAATTAATTCCAGTTTATCTACTTCTATCCATGTGGGGGGGAAAGAAACGTTTGTATTCAGCTACAAAATTTATTTTGTACACTGCAGGAAGTTCCGTTTTTTTATTAATGGGAGTTTTGGGTATTGGTTTATATGGTTCCAATGAACCAACATTAAATTTTGAAACATCAGCTAATCAATCGTATCCTGTAGCACTGGAAATAATATTCTATATTGGATTTCTTATTGCTTTTGCTGTCAAATCACCGATCATACCCTTACATACATGGTTACCAGACACCCATGGAGAGGCACATTACAGTACTTGTATGCTTTTAGCCGGAATCTTATTAAAAATGGGAGCGTATGGATTGGTTCGGATCAATATGGAATTATTACCCCACGCCCATTCTATATTCTCTCCCTGGTTGATTATAGTAGGCACAATTCAAATAATCTATGCAGCTTCAACATCTCCCGGTCAGCGTAATTTAAAAAAAAGAATAGCCTACTCTTCTGTATCTCATATGGGTTTCATAATTATAGGAATTGGTTCTATAAGCGATACGGGACTCAACGGAGCCATTTTACAAATAATCTCTCACGGATTTATTGGCGCTGCGCTTTTTTTCTTGGCCGGAACGAGTTATGATAGAATACGTCTTGTTTATCTCGACGAAATGGGCGGAATGGCTATCGCAATTCCAAAAATATTCACGACTTTCAGTATCTTATCAATGGCTTCTCTTGCATTACCGGGCATGAGCGGTTTTGTTGCCGAATTGTTAGTTTTTTTTGGAATACTTACTAGTCAAAAATATCTTTTAATGACAAAAATATTAATTACTTTTGTAATGGCAATTGGAATGATATTAACTCCTATTTATTCATTATCTATGTTACGCCAGATGTTCTATGGATACAAGCTTTTTAATGCCCCAAACTCTTATTTTTTTGATTCTGGACCGCGAGAATTATTTGTTTCGATCTCTATCCTTTTACCTGTAATAGGTATTGGTGTTTATCCCGATTTCGTTTTATCATTATCAGTTGACAAGGTCGAAGCTATTATATCCAATTATTTTTTTCGATAGTTTTTGTGAGTAAACCAAAAAATGAAACCGAAATCCCATGATTTTAAAAATGGTTGATTGTACAATAAAAAAATGAGTCTTTTATATTCTTTTAAGTAAAATAAAAAAATTGGAATTCTATTATAACTAGATATCTTTTGAATTTGTGAGAACCGTTTGAATCAAGTAATGGAAATGATTCAAATGGTTCTTGATTGTTTACATGAAGTTTTCGTATATATACCTGTATGACGTCCTATGTTTATATTCGTCAAGTCTTTTATTCAATTAGATGTTAATGTAAATGAACCATAACTATGCAACCCTATTCCTAATAGATTAACCCCAAAATAGCATATCCAAATTATAAGAAAGCCCATTGAGGCCACAATTGCAGAATTTACACTTTCAAAATTTTTATTTGTTCTAATATGTAAATAAATAGCGAATATGGTCCAAGTAATAAATGCCCAAGTTTCCTTTGGATCCCAATTCCAATATGATCCCCATGCTTCATTAGCCCATACTGCTCCCGAAAGAATACCTACGGTTAAAAGGATAAACCCTAGACTAATAATACGATAACTCCAACGATCCAATTGTTGAATCAATTGATACCTGTAATAATTTTGAGACGAAATAAAAGAAGTGCTTCGTAAGACATTGTTTCTTTCGTTCACGTATTGAATCTCACTAAAGTAAACTGACTCATTTTCTAAATTATTGCTTTTACTAAAAATCCTTATGAATTTTCGAAATGTAATGACTAGAAGAGCTAGTGATAATAATGATCCACACAAAAGAGCTGCATAGCTCAATACCATCATACTTACGTGCATCATTAACCAATGGGATTGGAGAGCAGGTACTAATATCGCGGATTGATGCATTTCAGTTAAAAGACCCGAAGTAGCAAAACCTTGAGTAAAAATAGCACTTGGCGCGGTTATTGCGCTTAAATGGTTTTTATGTTTTTTAAAATATGGAATAATATGAATAAAGGAAAAACTCCACGAAAGAAAAATAAATGATTCATATAAATCACTTAATGGTAAATGCCTCAAATACATCCAACGAGTAACTAATAATCCTGTTATGCAGAAAAAAGTAGCTATCATCCCCCTTTCTGACGAATCATCTAGTCCTACGATTTCATCGACTAATAAAATTATCAAATGAATTGTAATTACAATTGAAACGATCGAAAAGGATATATGAGTTAATATATGCTCTAAAGTTGAAAATATCATAAAAATTATTAAATTAATAAAGGCGTCCCTCAATTATAGGAATTGAAATCGGGAATTGAATTCATTATAGGACTTACTCTATGCCATGCCGCCACTCGGACTCGAACCGAGATGCTCTAGCACTGCTTCCTAAGAGCAGCGTGTCTACCGATTTCACCATAGCGGCTTATTCGAAATCATAATAACCTATTTTTATTCAATCGTCGAGCTTGAAGGAGTTAATTCAATCCAATATTTTTTTTAGGAAACCATTCAAATTGATGAATAAAAACTTGTTTAAAAATTAGGGATTAAAACGTTTCCGTTAACGTTAATAATATTGATTTTTCTTATTATTATCTTTTTATTTAGTTATCTTATTATTATCTTTTTATTTAGTTATTTAGTATTTTAGGATGTCAATTTTATTTAACTGAACTAACAATGTATTTTTTCGTAGGCTATTACTTTATGCTCTCCTAAAACTAAAATGTAACAGTTGTAACTAGATAATTTTTACTTCAATCCCTGGATATAAGTAAAAAAAATGTTCTGCCTCGTTTGCATTTTTTAATGATTAATTTCTTTTATCATTTATTTTATTAATCTAAAATAAAAAATTCATTTTATCGATTAATAAAAAAATAGAATTTTTATATAACACAATTTTAGCGATACACTCAAAAGATTTATGTAAATATTTGCATAGTTAGGTTGCGTTAGGATTTTTTGTTGTGTAGAGAATTTGCGTTAAGATTTAGCAAACCCATTAAGTTAGGTATTTGGGGTGGTCGTATTAATCATATAAAAAAATTTCGTATAGAAATTGTACCGTACTTCAAAATATTTTCTAAATTTTTTAATTAATATACATATATTATATCTTGATCGATCTTCCAATCGAAACATAGGATCTAAAATAGATCACTCAAAATTGGCGCATTCGTCATATAACTACCTAAAAATGTAAACGGGGCTTTTATTAATTTAATTGGGTTTAAGGAATTTATATAGTGATAATAATTTCTAAAACCCAAAATAATGGTTTAAAAGATTATAAAAAACATTTTAAACTTAATCAATTAGTTTCAACGACCTCTTCTTTATAATATAAAATCAAAAATATAACTAAAAAAAAATTCTTTTTATTATTGAGTAAGGGCGATGGGGAAAGTGATAATCCCCATCCGGAAAATGATAAAACATACTAAAATGAAAGGCGAAACCTTGCGCTTGCGTTTACCCCTTTTTCAAACAAAAAAGTACCATTCATTTTTAGAATTCAGTAGACAACAGAATTCTTATCTATATCAGAAACGAAAGAAAAATTTGGCTTCAAATTAAAGTAAAACAAATTCAATTTTATATTCGTTTAAATTAAAACATTATGAGACTAATTCTTTTTTATTTTTTTTATTTTTAATGTATATTGTTTATATTGTAATTTATCTTATATATTAATATTTATTCTTTTACTATACTATTATGATGTTAATATTAATTATATTTTACTATACTATTATGATGTTAATATTAATTATAATTGATAAATATTATTATAATTGATAAATATTATTTATCATTTTTATAACTTATAAATCTTATAAATAAACTATAAACAAAATTATATCACTTTATTAGTTATTAGAACGATTCAGATTATTTATTTCTTACACAAAAAAAACTTTTAGAACTCCCGGTAGAAAGAGATTTCGCTAACGAAAAAGCTTTCAATGCTGCCCTATATCCCTTCCTTTTCCAAATATTTTTACGAATACGCTTTTTTGAAATAGAGGTGCGCTTTTTTGGAACTGCCATTAAAAAGTTATAATAGGTTTTTCGGTTGGATGTGAAAGACATCTATTGTTCAAAATCAATTGTTCTTTACTATTCTCTATCTATTTTTTCTCTAAATTAGACTCCAAAAAAAAAGGGGGAGGGGGGGGGGGGGTAAAAATCACATAAAATATTAATAAGAACGATAAGGTACACTATGCCAAATAGATTGAAGTTGATAAAATAAAAAAAAAAAAAATAATAAAAAAAAAAAAGAAAGATTGTCCGTTTCGTTTTCTTTCTATTTTCGTCGTGTTACATTTATACATGTAATAAAAAAACCTAAAAGTTTAATAACCCAACCCTTCTCCCGCTTAATTAAAAAATAAAAAAACTTTAATAATTTTTTCTATTATATTAATTAATTTAATATTAATTTAATTCTTCAAGCTCGAAGAAAGAGTCCACAAAATTTTAATTATCAAATGAGACTAGTAGTTAATCTGTTAAAGGATACAAAATACATAATTTAAAGGCATTTTATTTGCCCCCCTTTTTTTTCCGTAAAATTAAAGTGTTGGATATCATAGCATTTCCTACAAATAGCTTTTATTGTAATGTAAGACAAACAATTAGTTACAAAACAAATTGGTTAATGATTCTAAATAACCGAATTACAATAAATAGTTTTAGTTATGGGCTTTATGATTCATATCAAATACTGTTTTTGGTATAATTATTTATCCTTGTTCTATAGATATAAAAAAATTATTGTAATACGTAATAATTAAAATGAAAATTAGAATTTTCATTTTTTATCTTCATAAAATTTTATTTAAAAATTTGAATTTAATATTTCAGTATTAATAAATTTAATATTTCAGTATTAATAAATTTAATATTTCAGTATTAATAAAATTAAATACGGATTTTTTTTTCACTAGTGACTTATTTATATCATTTGACCAATTAGAACCTCTTAATTTTAAATATTTGAAGTAGTTTGGAAAGATTCAGAATAATTAAGGCTAGAAAATTCTATTTAAGTTTTATTTTATATATCTTAATTTTTTTTATTAACCGACCCCTTTCAAAAGAAAAGAAATAAGAACCGGTGACTCAGAAACAATTAATTAAGATAAAATTTTTTTTTTTTTTTTTTTATGGAATATACATATCAATATTCATGGATTATACCTTTCATTCCACTTCCAGTTCCTATCTTAATTGGAACTGGACTTCTACTTTTTCCAACGGCAACAAAAAATCTTCGCCGTATGTGGGCTTTTCCTAGTGTTTTATTATTAAGTATAGTTATGGTTTTTTCAGCCCTTTTTTCTATTCAGCAAATAAATAAAAATTCTGTCTATCAATATGTATGGTCTTGGACCATCAATAATGATTTTTCTTTAGAATTTGGCTGCTTGGTTGATCCACTTACTTCTATTATGTCGATATTAATCACTACTGTTGGAATTATGGTTCTTATTTATAGTGACAATTATATGTCTCATGATCAGGGATATTTGAGATTTTTTGCTTATATGAGTTTTTCCAATACTTCAATGTTGGGATTAGTTACTAGTTCTAATTTGATACAAATTTATATTTTTTGGGAATTAGTTGGAGTGTGTTCTTATCTATTAATAGGTTTTTGGTTCACACGACCCAGTGCCGCGAATGCTTGTCAAAAAGCGTTTGTAACTAATCGTGTCGGGGATTTTGGTTTATTATTAGGAATTTTGGGTTTTTATTGGATAACAGGTAGTTTCGAATTTCGGGATTTGTTTGAAATATTCAATAACTTGGTTTATAATAATGAAGTTAATTTTTTATTTGTTACTTTATGCGCCTCCCTATTATTTGCCGGCGCTGTTGCTAAATCCGCCCAATTTCCCCTTCATGTATGGTTACCTGATGCCATGGAAGGGCCTACCCCCATTTCGGCTCTTATACATGCCGCTACTATGGTAGCAGCAGGAATTTTTCTTGTAGCTCGGCTTCTTCCTCTTTTCATAGTTATACCTTACATTCTAAATCAAATAGCTTTGATAGGTATAATAACATTATTTTTAGGAGCCACTTTAGCTCTTGCTCAAAAAGATATTAAGAAAAGCTTAGCTTATTCTACAATGTCTCAATTGGGTTATATGATGTTAGCTCTAGGTATGGGGTCTTATCGAGCTGCTTTATTTCATTTGATTACTCATGCTTATTCGAAGGCATTGTTGTTCTTAGGATCTGGATCAATTATTCATGCGATGGAAGCTATTG